GTCTTGGTCCTATTGAAAATGCCAGTGAAAGTAAAGATCCGAATATAAATGATACGGATAAAAACATTCAGAGTTGGGGTGGTCGTGACAATTACAGTAATGTTGATCTTTTTTTTGGCGTCAAGGACATTCGGAATTTCATCTCTGATGATACTTTTTTAGTTAAAGATAGTAATGGGGACAGTTATTCTATATATTTTGATAATGAAAATCATATTTTTGAGATTGACAATGATCATCCTTTTTGTAGTGAACTAGAAAGTTCTTTTTATCGGAATTCTAGTTATCTGAATAATGGATCTAAGAGTAAGAATCCCCACCACGATCGTTACATGGATGATACTCAATATACTTGGAATAATCACATTAATAGTTGCATTGACAGTTATCTTCAGTCTCAAATCTGTATTGATAGTTACATTGTAAGTGGTAGTGACAATTACAGTAACAATTACATTTATAGTTCCATTTGTGGTGAAAGTAGAAATAGTAGTAAAAACGAGGATGCCGGTAGAAGAACCAGAACGAGTGGTAAAACTATACGAGAAAGTTCTACTGATCTGGATGTAACTCAAAAATACAGGCATTTGTGGGTTCAATGCGAAAATTGTTATGGATTAAATTATAAGAAATTTTTTAAATCAAAAATGAATCTTTGTGAACAATGTGGATATCATTTGAAAATGAGTAGTTCAGATAGAATCGAACTTTCGATCGATCCGGGTACTTGGGAGCCTATGGATGAAGACATGGTCTCTCTGGATCCCATTGAATTTCATTCGGAGGAGGAGCCTTATAAAAATCGTATCGATTCTTATCAAAGAAAGACAGGATTAACCGAGGCTGTTCAAACAGGCATAGGGCAACTAAACGGTATTACCGTAGCAATTGGGGTTATGGATTTTCAGTTTATGGGGGGTAGTATGGGATCCGTAGTCGGGGAGAAAATTACCCGTTTGGTTGAATACGCTACTAAAGAATTTCTACCTCTTATTATAGTATGTGCTTCCGGAGGGGCACGCATGCAAGAAGGAAGTTTGAGCTTGATGCAAATGGCTAAAATATCTTCTGCTTTATATGATTATCAATCAAATAAAAAGTTATTCTATGTACCAATCCTTACATCTCCTACTACCGGTGGGGTGACAGCTAGTTTTGGTATGTTGGGGGATATCATTATTGCCGAACCCAATGCCTACATTGCCTTTGCGGGTAAAAGAGTAATTGAACAAACATTGAATAAAACAGTACCCGAAGGTTCACAAGCGGCTGAGTATTTATTTCAGAAGGGCTTATTCGATCTAATCGTACCACGTAATCCTTTAAAAAGCGTTCTGAGTGAGTTATTTCAACTCCACACTTTCTTTCCTTTGAATCAAAATTAGAACATTAAGTTCAATTATTTTGAGCAAACAAGTAATTAGTTTATCGGAATCCAAGTCAAAATTAGACGAATGGGGTTTTCTTTGTTGACATAAGATCTAATTGTATAAAGAATCAAAAATCACAGAAAATCCGCCCGTTTTTCTATATTCCTGATTATTGATCAAGAAGCCTCTATCAACAAGATAAAAGATGAAATTCTTATTTTCGTGAAATTAGGCAAATAAAAAAAATCTCCTCTTCTCGTCATATATAATGAAAATCTAGAAAATATAGAATTTTTTATCTTTCTATATCTTACGATAATCCTATTTTGACTAAGAATCCCTGCTGGATGGGATTCTAACAAACCCTTCAATATAAATATAATTAATAATATAAATATAATTAATTTTTAAGAAACTTTTTGCTTAGTAAATGAAATTCGAAGACAAGAGCAAAAAATGAAGAAAAGAATAATAATAATATATCATCCATATCCTTTCAAATGTTTCATGTAGAAAGATGAAAAACTACATTATATACTCACTTAGATAGATACTTAGATCTAACTTAGATAGATACTTAGATCTATACTTAATAGATATTAAGTAATAATAATTCCAATTTAGAATTATCAAATTATAATAAGATATCTTTATATATAATAAGATATCTTTATATTATAAATAATAAATATAAAATCTAAATAATAATAACAGGTACAAATAGTAAATCGAGGTACCCATTCTATGACAACTCTTAACTTTCCCTCTGTTTTGGTGCCTTTAGTAGGCCTAGTATTTCCGGCAATCGCAATGGCTTCTTTATTTCTTTATGTTCAAAAAAACAAGATTGTTTAGAGCCGATGGGACAAAATCTCATCTATTTTGTTTTTTTTTTTTTCAAAACTGACGCTTGTATCATAACACAGATATCCATTTAGCAAAATATGGTATAAGTGGCTTCCGCCGAAAAACTCTTATGTCTGCAGAAAATGCTATAGGGGTAAATGGATTCTAGCTATTTTCAGAATCGACGGATGGCTGAACTGTAAAGTTGGTCTATCTATATGTATGTGGCTATCTTTAGTGAGATCATACGAAGGGTATGTTATTAGTTTAGATCTAACCAATTT